ATACCCTATGTTTCCTGGAAGCACATACACAAATGGAATTCATTTCTTGTACGCTACAAAATGAATTTAACATAGTTACCCTGATAGAATACTTTTCAGATTAAACCTATCTCTTTTTCTGGTTCCGATTGTGTGTAATCTCAGTTACTAATTTGAATTTGAAACAATTTATCTCATTCAAATTGCACACTGAACTTTTGATATATGCGTCCCAGTCCTAATCCAAGGAAAGAGGATATTAATAAAAGAAAGATCAAACAAGGATCCCGCCTCTCTTAGCAAGGGAATGAATCATTTTTTTTTTTCCTTTCTAAGGTAAAGATCCCATCGAAAAAAGAACAAATTCTAAAATAGTGAATTTGATGGAATATTAGATCTTTTAGACTGGGACTCATCTTTATCACACTTCTTTGTCTTCCAAGAAAATTAGATCATTAAAAAAACGGAGTTTAGAACTTAACTCAGTCTTTTTTTACATTTTACTTCTATTGTTTGTTTGGGTTTGTAACCAATGGAAGTGGAAAAACGGTCAGATGATACTTCATCAGATGATTGTACAAGGAAGGTGGTAGGTTATAGAAAAGAAAGAAAGAATGGAAAAGAATGATAAATAAAGGAATTCTTGATTAGATTAGATCAGGAATCAAATTTTGGATTCGGTATGGATAAAAGATCCTCCTATGTTATACTATTCAATTCTCGACGATGAATCGATTTGATAGCTCAGATATTGTTATTCATGATATTGATCTGATTCAATATCATCGAGATATAATTCATCCCATTGAATTTACAGGTGAAAGATTTCTCATCTCTATGGGATTAAATCCCGAGTTATTGCGAAGTAAAAAAAACGAAACGATGAGATTATGGAAGTAAATATTCTCGCATTTATTGCTACTGCACTGTTCATTCTAGTTCCTACTGCTTTTTTACTTATCATTTACGTAAAAACGGTCAGTCAAAATGATTAATTTGAATGAAACTTGACTCCTTAGTTCTTATCAATGATTGAAGAAATAAAATCAAAAGGATTCCAATTTCGCGTCTTAAATGGGACTAGAATCAGCAGTATTCTATGAGATCCGATAGTATGGTAGAAAGATTCATATATTTCTTTCTACCATACTATTTCTTACTGTTATTGTAGTGTATAAAGTTGTACTGTATAAAGATAGAGGCTTAATATAGATCAATCTAAAATATGTATCTTCATATTCATATATGTAGATATCAATTACATATATGTAATGTACATAGCACCCCAATTCTATTTCTTTGCTTCATCTATTTGATTTGTATTGATTCCAATCAAAAAATCGAGAGGCAACTCTTCTAATTCCTAGATTTATGATTATTTCCAATATGAATCCCGGTATCCATCGAAAGAATCAAATCAATGAAGGAAAAATGGTATAGGCATATATTAATAAAAAAAAACCAAGTAATCTTTTTTTTTGTTTTTTCGCATTCCGAAGAAGTAATTGATTGAGCCGTTGACAGAGGATTCAAGGAGTTCTATGGGAACTTCTTCGGATTTCGAAAAGGAGTAGTAAACCTCATCGATTTGTAACGTTTGAACCATGATATGAAACGAGTTGATAAAGCATAAATCCAATTTATACAATAATAAAGTAAATGCGCAATATGTGACTTGCCCAAGGCAAGATCTTATTATGCGTAGTATCTCGTTGGACAATCGCTATGTCTATGTTGTTTCCCATAGAAAGTGCGTATCCACTTAATAACAGAACGACTTTCTCTTTGAACAGTAAAGAGGGAAACAAATAAAAAGGGTCCGTTGTTCCTCGTTGTCCATATATAATTCTGGTAAGAGCCGGTTCACCAAAATAGAAAATTTAGTAAGAATTCGGTTGGAAGAAATTTCCTATCATTTGTATCCCCTTTACTTTCGAAATACGAACATGGGAATCATTGAAATATCTGTTTGATTGAAAGGGTATTATTCATATAATACATTATTCCACCAGAATCCAATGGAATTTCGAAATAAAGATATTTTGATTTAAATTTCATTACTATTTTAAAATTAATAGTTTCTCAATAGTTAAAGTTAAAAACGAGAATGATTTATAAAACAATTGATACAGTTTGATTTGATTCCTCAACTCAATTAGTAGTACCCTTAGAGTCCACTTCTTCCCCATACTACGAGCGAAAGGGAAAATGTAAAGACTACCATTAAAGCAGCCCAAGCGAGACTTACTATATCCATGTGAATTATGTCCCCTATCTCTATGAATATGAAGGAATTATTCCATTATTGCTCACTAATAATAGTGGAATCAATGGTGCAGAGTCAAAAAAAAGGGGGGGATTCTGACCCAACACTATTGATGAACCAATCCAATAAATACATCTATAACAAGTTCGTATATGATTTCTAGTAGAATCGGGAAACATTAAGCACAAGCAAAATAAAATAGGCAGTGACACCCTTGGAAAGTATCAAGGGAGTGTTACTAATGGAACATGTAGG